TGAATGGTCTGAGGATTTAAAGGAATGGAATAGAGAAATACATATTAAATGCACCTATAATGGTGTTCAATTATCAGAAAGAGAATTTCCAAAAAATTGGTTACTAGATGGCATTCAGATAAAAATACTATTTCCTTTCTGTCTAAAACCTTGGCACATATCTAAGCTAGAGTCTTCTTCTATGGATCGAATAAAAAAGAAAGGTCAAAAATATGATTTTTGCTTTTTAACAGTTTGGGGAATGGAAACTGAACTTCCTTTTGGTTCTCCCCGAAAAAGGTCTTCCTTTTTTGAACCTATTTTAAAGAAACTCAAAAAAAACTACTTTTTAATTCTACAAGTTTTAAAAACAAGAACAGGATTTTTTCTAACTATCTCAAAAAAAAAAAATTTATTTAGTAGATTGCAAGAAGTAGATAAATTAAACGAAACTAAAAAAGAAAGGAATTTTATAACGCGTAATGAAATAATTAATGAATCCATGAATCAAAGTAGATCTAGAAATTATAAAAATTCTTTACTGACAGAACTGACAGAAAAAAAAATGAAGGGTTTAACTGATAGAACAAGTACAATTTTTAAAAAAATAGAAAGAATTACAAAAGAAAAAAAAAAAATGACTCCAGGAATAAAGGTTAGTACTAATACTAATAAAAGTAATTCTAATGCTAAAAATTTTGAATCACCAAAAACTATTTGGCAAATATTAAAAAGGCGCAGTACTCGATTAATTCGTAAATGCTCTTTTTTTATAAAATTTTTCATTGAAAAGATATACATAGATATCCTTCTATATATCATTAATATTCCCAGAATGCATACAAAACTTTTTCTTGAATCAATAAAAAATATTATTGATAAACCCATTTCCAATACTAAAAAAAATCACGGAAAAAGTAATAAAATTAATCAAAATACAATTGGCTTTATTTCAACTATACAAAAGTCCTTTTATAATATTAGTAATAAAAATTCACATAATTTTGATGAATTATCCTCTTTTTCGCAAGCATATGTATTTTACAAATTATCACAGCCCCAAGTTCTTGACTTAAACAAGTTAAAATCCATTCTTGAATATCACGGAACACCCTTTTTTCTTAAAACTTCAATAAAACGTTATTTTGGAAGACAAGGTATAATTGATTCTGAATTCAAAGATAAGAAACTTCCTAACTCAAAAAAAAATCAATGGAAAAGCTGGTTAAAAGATCATTATCAATACCATCTCTCTCAGATTAGATGGGCTAAATTAATAGCAGAAAAGTGGCGAAATAGTACTAACAAATACCGTACAATTCAAGATAAAAATTTAAACAAAGAGGGTTCATATGAAAAAGAAGAATTAAATTATTATAAAAAAAAAAATGATTACGAAGTATATTTGTTACCAAATCATAAAGATAATTTTCAAAAATACTCTAGATATAATCTTTTATCTTATAGATATATTAATTATAAAAAGAAGGAGTACCCATCTATTTATAGATCACCATTTCAAGTAAATAAGACTCAAAATAATTATTATAATTACAATACACAGAAAAGAAAAACATTTGATAGATTAACCTATATCCCTATCAAGAATTTTATAGGAAAAGGCGGTAGTATGTATATCGAAAAAAATAAGGATCGCAAATTTTTTGATTGTAAAATCATCAATTTTTACCTTAAAAAAAAAATGGATATTGAAGCTTGGGTCAAAGTCAATACCAATAGGAATAAAACTACTAAAACCGAGGTTACTAATTATCAAATAATTGATAAAATTGATAAAAAAGATCTTTTTTATTTTATGGTTCATCAAGATGAAGAAAGCAATTCATCCAATAAAAAAAAAAAATGGGATTGGATGGGAATGAATGTCGAAATACTAAATCATCCTATATCGAATCTGGAACTTTGGTTCTTTCCAGAATTTTTCCTAATTTATAATGCATATAAAATGAAACCCTGGTTTATACCAAGCAAATTACTTTTTTTGAATTTGAATATAAATGAAAAGCTTAGTGAAGTTCAAAATATCAATAGAAAACAAAAAAGAATTATACCATCGAATGAAAAAAAATACTTTGAATTCAAGAATAAAAATAAAAAAGAATTTGAAAACCAAGAAAATCTTGTATCTGTTCTCTTAAACCAAGAAAACACGATTGCGGAAACTTATTCGGAATCGGGCATGAAAAAACTACAAAAGAAAAAACCATACAAAAGCAATACGGAAGCAGAACTAGATTTCTTCCTGAAAAGATATTTACTTTTTCAATTGAGATGGGACGGTGCTTTGAATCAAAGAATGATCAATAATATCAAAGTATATTGTCTCCTGCTTAGACTGAGAAATCCAAAAAAAATAACCCTATCCTCTATTCAAAGGAGAGAGATTAATCTTGATATAATGCTGATTAAGAAGAATTTAACTCTTACAGAATTGATGAAAAGGGGTAGATTGATTATTGAACCTCTTCGTCTGTCTGTAAAAAAATCAGGGCAGTTTATTATGCATCAAACCATAAATATTTCATTAGTTCATAAGAGCAGGCGTCGCGCTAATCAAAGATACCAAGAACAAAGATACGCCGATAAGGAGGATTTTGATAAATCCATTAGAAGCCATCTAACTGGAAATAATGATTCTTATTTGCTTTTCCCCGAAAATATTTTATCGTCTCGATGCCGTAGAAAATGTAGAATTCTAATTTGTTTTCATTCAAAGAATAAACAAGATATGGATAAAAATAGAATATTTTGTAATGGTAATAATTTTAAAGGTTGTGGTCAATTTTGGAACGAAAATAAAAATATTGATCAACATCAATTAATTAAATTTAAATTTTTTTTTTGGCCCAACTATAGATTAGAAGATTTAGCTTGTATGAATCGCTATTGGTTTGATACAAATAATGGCAGCCGTTTCAGTCTGTTAAGGATACATATGTACCCACGTGATTAATAAGACTTTAATATCCTATATATCCTATACCATACTGGGTCTGGTATATGAAAGCAAACAAATGCACATATAGCTTGTCTTACATTTTAGTCTAATATATGATACTAATTTAATGTCAAGAAAATCTTCTTAATTTTTAAAAAATTTTCTTTTGAAAATACAAAATATACTATTTTTTGTATGCTTATCCGAATCCGCGTTTAACACGTTTCATTATTTTTATTTTATTTTTATTTGATAAAATTAGATATAGAATTCCATAAAAAACAAGTGTATTGTGTATACCAAATTAAACTAACTCACATTATTATTACTGATCGATAAAATTCATATTTGTAAAACAAAAGGGGGATTATTTTATGGTAAAAAATGCATTCATTTCAGTTATTTCACAAAAAGAAAAAGAAGAAAACCCGGGGTCTGTTGAATTTCAAGTATTTGGTTTTACTAATAAGATACGACGACTTACTTCCCATTTGGAATTGCACAAAAAAGACTATTTATCTCAGCGAGGTCTGCGAAAAATTCTGGGAAAACGCCGGCGCCTTTTAGCCTATTTATCAAAAAAAAATAGAGTACGTTATAAAGAATTAATTGGTCAGTTGAATATTCGAGAGATAAAAACTCGTTAATTTGAAAATTTTTTTTATTTTGATAACCCTTTTTTCGTTTTCAGTAATTCATGGAATAATAAATAGGAAAAAAACCTATGACTGCACCAGCTACAAGAAAGGACCTTATGATAGTCAATATGGGTCCTCACCACCCATCAATGCACGGCGTTCTTCGACTCATCCTTACCCTAGACGGTGAAGATGTTATCGACTGTGAACCAATATTGGGTTATTTGCACAGAGGGATGGAAAAAATTGCAGAAAACCGAACAATTATACAATATTTGCCGTATGTAACACGTTGGGATTATTTAGCTACTATGTTTACAGAAGCAATAACTGTAAATGCACCAGAGCAGTTGGGAAATATTCAAGTACCTAAAAGAGCTAGCTATATCAGAGTAATTATGTTGGAGTTGAGTCGTATAGCTTCTCATTTGTTATGGCTTGGACCCTTTATGGCAGATATTGGTGCACAGACTCCCTTCTTCTATATTTTTCGAGAAAGAGAATTAATATATGATCTATTCGAAGCTGCCACCGGTATGCGAATGATGCATAATTATTTTCGTATTGGAGGAATAGCCGCCGATTTACCTCATGGCTGGATAGATAAGTGTTTGGATTTTTGCGATTATTTTTTAAGGGAGGTTGCTGAATATCAAAAGCTTATTACACGAAATTATATTTTTTTAGAACGAGTTGAGGGGATAGGCATTGTTAGCGAAGAGGAAGCAATAAATTGGGGTTTATCAGGACCAATGCTACGCGCTTCCGGAATACAATGGGATCTTCGTAAGGTTGATCATTATGAGTGTTATGACGAATTTGACTGGGAAGTTCAATGGCAACAAGAAGGAGATTCATTAGCTCGTTATTTAGTACGACTCAGTGAAATGACGGAATCTATAAAAATTATTCAACAGGCTTTGGAAGGAATTCCGGGAGGGCCCTATGAGAATTTAGAAACCCGGCGCTTTGCTGGAGTAAGAAATCCCGAATGGAATGATTTTGAATACCGATTCATTAGTAAAAAACCTTCTCCTACTTTTGAATTGTCTAAACAAGAACTTTATGTAAGAGTCGAAGCTCCAAAAGGAGAATTGGGGATTTTTATGATAGGAGATCAGAATGTTTTTCCTTGGAGATGGAAAATCCGACCGCCGGGTTTTGTCAATTTGCAAATTCTTCCTCAATTAGTTAAAAGAATGAAATTGGCTGATATTATGACGATACTAGGTAGCATAGATATCATTATGGGAGAAGTTGATCGTTGAAATGATAATTAATACAACAGACATACAAGTTATCAATTCTTTTTATAGATTGGAATTCGTAAAAGAAATCTATGGCATCATATGGGTATTTGTCCCTATTTTAATTACTGTATTAGGAATTACAATAGGTGTACTCGTAATAGTTTGGTTAGAAAG